ATTACGCAACGATGATTTTTTTCAACAAACCATAAAGACATTGGGACACTATATTTTGTATTCGGAGCATGAGCGGGAATAGTAGGAACTGCACTCAGTCTCCTAATCCGAGCAGAACTAGGTCAACCAGGAAGACTTATTGGAAATGATCAAATTTATAATGTTATTGTTACTGCTCACGCCTTCGTTATAATTTTCTTCATAGTAATGCCTATTATAATAGGAGGATTTGGAAATTGACTTATACCTCTTATACTAGGGGCACCAGACATGGCCTTCCCTCGAATAAACAACATAAGATTTTGATTACTACCCCCCTCCCTAACCCTTCTTCTTTCCAGAGGAATAGTAGAAAGAGGAGTAGGAACAGGATGAACTGTTTACCCACCTCTTGCAGCTGGTATTGCTCACGCTGGAGCCTCTGTCGATATAGGAATCTTCTCCCTTCACCTTGCAGGAGTTTCTTCTATTTTAGGAGCCGTAAACTTTATAACTACATGTATTAACATACGAACAAGAGGAATAACTATAGACCGTATGCCCCTTTTTGTTTGATCAATCTTCTTAACAGCAATTTTACTTCTCCTTTCCATACCGGTCCTAGCAGGAGCAATTACTATACTACTAACAGATCGTAATCTTAATACCTCTTTCTTTGACCCAGCAGGAGGAGGAGATCCAATCCTCTATCAACACCTATTTTGATTCTTTGGCCACCCCGAAGTTTATATTCTAATTCTCCCAGCCTTTGGAATAATTTCTCACATCATTAGACAAGAATCCGGTAAAAAAGAAGCCTTTGGAACACTCGGTATAATCTACGCTATAATAGCAATTGGTATTCTAGGATTCATTGTATGAGCTCACCATATATTTACAGTTGGTATAGACGTAGACACTCGTGCCTACTTCACTTCAGCCACTATAATTATTGCAGTACCAACCGGAATTAAAATCTTCAGATGATTAGGAACCCTTCATGGAACTCAATTCACCTACAGACCTTCCCTCCTATGAGCTCTTGGGTTCGTTTTCCTCTTTACAGTAGGAGGCTTAACAGGTGTAGTTCTAGCTAATTCTTCTATTGATATACTCCTACACGACACTTATTATGTAGTAGCTCATTTCCATTATGTCCTATCTATAGGAGCTGTCTTTGGTATTTTCGCAGGAATTGTCCATTGATTCCCCCTATTTACAGGCCTTTCACTAAATCCATCATGGCTAAAAATACACTTCCTTACAATATTTATTGGAGTAAATGTAACCTTCTTCCCCCAACACTTCTTAGGACTTAATGGAATACCTCGACGATATTCAGACTACCCTGACGCCTATACCACATGAAATGTAGTCTCTTCCATCGGCTCATTAGTCTCCTTAGTTGCTGTTCTAGGCTTCGTAATCATTATTTGAGAAGCTTTAACTGCCGCTCGACCTGTTATATTCTCCCTATTCCTTCCCTCTTCTGTGGAATGACAGCATAACCTCCCTCCCGCTGACCATAGATTTATAGAAATTCCTATAATCACTAACTTCTAAAATGGCAGACCATTGCATAGGATTTAAGCTCCTAATAGGAAATTCTTTTTCTTTTAGAATTAATGGCAAGATGATCTGCACTCGGATTTCAAGACAGGGCCTCCCCCCTTATAGAACAATTAATTTTTTTCCACGACCATGCGATACTTATTCTCATTATAATTATAACTCTCGTTGGCTACATAATAGCTTCTTTATTCTTTAATACATTTACTAACCGCTTCCTTCTTGACGGCCAAACCATTGAATTTGTTTGAACTGCTCTCCCAGCCGTAATCCTCATCTTTATTGCTCTACCCTCCCTTCGACTACTCTACCTTCTAGATGAAGTAAATAACCCAAGAGTTACCCTTAAAACAATCGGCCATCAATGGTACTGAAGTTATGAGTACTCAGACTTCCTTCAAGTTGAATTTGACTCTTATATAATTCCCTCAAATGAACTCCCGGAATCAGGATTCCGTCTTCTAGACGTTGATAATCGCACTATTATCCCCATGAACACTCAAATTCGACTTCTAGTTTCCGCTGCTGACGTAATTCACTCCTGAACTATCCCCTCTCTAGGAATTAAAGTTGATGCAATCCCCGGACGTCTTAACCAAGTAAGATTTACAATCAACCGACCAGGTTTATTTTTTGGTCAATGTTCTGAAATCTGCGGGGCAAACCATAGATTTATACCAATTGTAGTTGAAAGAACATCTATTAACTCCTTCTTAGATTGAATTTCATCATCTAGGGAAGATTCCTCATTAGATGACTGAAAGTAAGTATAGGTCTTTTAAACCTATTATAGTAATGCGCCTACTTCTAATGACCACCACTCCTAAAAATTAGTTAAACTATAACACAGGTTTGTCAGGCCTGAATTATTACAACAGTAATATTTTTAAATTCCACAAATAGCTCCCCTCTTATGATTAAACCTCTTCTTGTTTTTTTCCATTTGTTTTTTATTTTTCTTAATCATTAACTACTTCATTAAGCCCCCCTTTAAAATAGAATTTACCCTGAAACAACCCCAACCAACCAAACTTTACTGAAAATGATAACAAACCTATTCTCAAGTTTTGACCCTCTCTCTAGCGTTATAGGACTATCTCTAAACTGAACCTCAACTTTCCTGGGGCTTCTATTCCTCCCTTACTTATTCTGAGCTATACCCTCCCGATGATCACTCCTTTGGTCTTCAGTAATATCAACCCTCCACAAAGAATTTAAAATCCTCTTAGGGACACACAACACAGGAGGAACTATCATTTTTGTAAGCCTTGCTAGATTTATTGTATTTAACAACTTCTTAGGTCTCCTACCTTATGTATTTACAAGAACAAGACACTTAGCTATAACACTCTCCCTCGCCCTCCCACTTTGAGTATCCTTTATAATTTTCGGTTGATTTAACCATACTCAACACATATTTGCACATCTTGTTCCCCTAGGAACACCTGGAGCCCTCATACCCTTTATAGTTCTCATTGAAACTGTTAGAAATATCATCCGGCCAGGAACCTTAGCCGTACGACTTGCAGCCAATATAATTGCAGGTCATCTTCTTCTCACACTCCTAGGAAACACAGGCCCAAGCTTAACACTCTTTCTTCTTAACTTTCTTATTATCTCTCAAGTTCTTCTCCTACTCCTTGAATCAGCAGTTGCTATCATTCAATCTTATGTATTTGCCGTCTTAAGAACTCTTTATGCTGGTGAAGTAAACTAATGACATCTCATGGGCACCACACATACCATCTAGTAGACATAAGACCTTGACCACTTACAGCATCAGTAAGTGCAATAATATTAACGACAGGTTTAGTTAAATGATTCCACCAATTTAACATAGACCTACTTCTCCTTAGCTTTGTTGCAATAATTTTAACTATAATTCAATGATGACGAGATGTTACCCGAGAAGGAACCTACCAAGGACTTCACACATCTCGAGTCATAGTTGGCTTACAATGGGGGATAATTCTCTTTATTACCTCTGAAGTCTTATTCTTTTTCTCATTTTTCTGAGCCTTTTTTCATAGAAGACTTTCTCCTACAGTAGAACTAGGAAGATGCTGACCCCCTATTGGAATTCAAGCCTTTAATCCTTTCCAAATTCCTCTTTTAAATACTGCTATCCTTCTTGCCTCAGGAGCAACAGTTACATGAACACACCACGCTCTTATAGAATCCAACCACTCCCAAGCACTTCAAAGTCTAGCCCTTACAGTCACCTTAGGGCTTTATTTTACAGCACTTCAAGCCTTTGAATACTTTGAAGCCCCTTTTACTATTGCTGATTCAGTCTATGGATCCACTTTTTTTGTTGCTACAGGATTTCATGGCCTTCATGTTATTGTTGGCTCAACATTTTTAATAATTTGCCTCTATCGAATATACATATGCCACTTCTCCGCTAAACACCACCTTGGATTTGAAGCCGCTGCTTGATATTGACATTTTGTAGACGTTGTTTGACTATTCCTTTATATCTCCATTTACTGATGAGGAGGATAGTGTATTTTTCTAGTATATAAAGTATAATTGACTTCCAATCAGTAGGTCTGGACTACCAGGAAAAATAATTCTAATAACAACTTTCTTAACTCTCCTAATTCTCCTTATTAGTTCTGCCGTAATAATTATTTCTTCAATTTTAGCTAAAAAAACAATTACAGACCGAGAGAAAAACTCACCTTTTGAGTGCGGGTTTGACCCTAAAGGATCAGCTCGCCTCCCTTTCTCTCTCCGATTTTTTTTAATTGCAGTTATCTTTCTCATTTTTGATGTAGAAATTACCCTTCTCCTTCCCCTTGCTTCAATCATCAATCTAAGAAATATCAAAACCTGAATATTCACAGGAACTTTCTTTATCCTCATCCTTCTCCTAGGCCTCTATCACGAATGAAATCAAGGAGCCTTAGATTGAGCTAATTAAAGAAATTATAGTCAACAATGATATTTGGGTTGCATTCAAAAGGTGCCTTTTAAGGCTAATTTTGATTAGGAAGCGAAAATCGCATTTAGTTTCGGCCTAAACCTTGGCACCTTTATGCCCCTAATCATTTTAGTTAAAGCCAAAGAGAGGCGTACCACTGTTAATGGTATAATTGAAGAATTCTTCTAACTAAGGGAGTGAGATGTCTCAAGAAGAAGCTTCTAACTTCCCCCTTAAGCGGTTAAAATCCGTTTTCACTCCTGTTATTATAGTGTAAATAACACATTACATTTTCGTTGTAAAGCTAAAGGTTCTACCCCTTTTAAAAACAACTACCTAAAGACTTTACTGTCACCTCTACAGCTTCAATGTAACGCCCTAAACCTTAGGCTATTTAAGTATATTATAATAATTACAAAAACTATTAACCACATTAAAAAAACGACCATATATATTTTAACATTATTATCTTGAGCCGCCTGTAAATAATTAGAAGAAATTATAAAAAAAGAGTAAGACCCTTGGCCCCCATAATGTTCAGACCAACCCCTATCCCCCACTTGATGATAAAACCTCCCAGCTTTTAAAAACAAATTTCTAACCCCACGAGTTGATAAAAAAGGTATAAACCATATAGAACCAGCAAAAACTACCGAATAATATTGTTTTAAAGATTTTAACAAATAATTTACCGTTATAATATTTAAAAAATACCCAAGTAACCCCCCCACCAATCTCACAAATAAAGCTAACAACTTAAAATCCAGCCTTAAACAAATTATATAAGGAGAAGGAAAAACCAACCAAGAGAGAGCAGCTCCCCCAAAAATAGCCCCTAGACCTAACCCAAGTATTGGGTAAGTTATAACACTATCTTCATCCCTCACAGCAGCCAATCTTCTTAAATTAAAATCACCCCTTAGAGTATAATAAACTAAACGAAAAGTATAACACACCGTTAAACCAGTAGCCAATACAAACAACCAAAAACACACCTCATTTAAAGAACTAGCAAAAGCAACCTCTAAAATTAAATCTTTTGAGTAAAAACCAGCTAAAAAAGGAGTCCCACATAATGCCAGATTAGCTAAATTTAACCTTATTACACTTACTGGCATCAACTTTACTAAGCCCCCTATAGCCCGAATGTCTTGATAATCTCCCACACTATGAATAATAGACCCCGCACACATAAAAAGCAATGCCTTAAACAAAGCATGCGCTAGCAAATGGAAAAAAGCCAAATTAGGATAACCCAAAGCTAAAATTCCTATTATTACACCCAATTGGCTCAAAGTAGACAAAGCAATAATTTTCTTCAGGTCAGTCTCAAAATTAGCCCCTAACCCAGCTATAAATATTGTTGCCCTAGCCAATAAAAATAAAGTAGTTTGAGCTAAAGTCCCCTCTAAGGCCCCCCTGAATCGAATTAAAAGATAAACCCCCGCTGTCACTAAAGTAGAAGAATGAACCAATGCAGATACTGGCGTAGGCGCAGCTATAGCTGCTGGCAGCCAGGCTGAAAAAGGAATTTGAGCCCTCTTTGTTATCCCTGCTAAAACAATTAACCCTATGATCCCCCCAATTCCAGATAAAGCAATAGAATCTGTATAAAACATGAAATTTCAACCCCCTAACCTAAATATTAAAGCAATTCTTAAAAGAATTGCTACATCTCCCACTCGATTTGATAAAGCAGTAATCATCCCAGCATTAGCAGACTTCTCATTTTGATAATAAATTACTAATACATAAGATACTAACCCTAATCCATCTCACCCTAATAAAATACTTACTAAATTTGGCCTAATAATTAAAAATCCCATAGAAGCCACAAACCCAAGCACTAAATACATAAATCGATTAATATCCTTGTCTCCTCTTATATACCCCCCTCTATAAAACAAAACTATAGAAGAAATAAAAGAAACAAACGAAAGAAACATTAAAGACATCCAATCCAAAATCAAAGTTATCACAATAGAACAAGAATTAATCGTAACAATTTCTCACTCAATGAAAACAGAAACTCCTCTCTTCAACACAACTAAAGACCCTAAAATAGACCTTACAGAAAGAAGCAACAAAAAAACTATACTCCTTACATTTATTTTAATATTTCATAACACTACCCAAAATAGAAACCTATATCTCCGGTTCCACAGACCGGTATTTTTCTTAAACTATTTGAATATCTTAAATAAACTATCGTGCCTCCCTTCAAAATTAAAAGATTTAAAGGAAGCCAATGTAATATCAACACTAAATACTCCCGTACCTTCCCCGAGCAACATGAGAACAAAGATCTAAAATATTTCCCATGCTGACTTAAAGAATATATATATAAAGTGTATGCCGCTCTAAAAAAAGAAAGCAATCCTACCCCTAAAATTCTAACCTTAGATCAAGATACAACTCTAACAATTAATCTAATTTCTCCTAATAAATTTAAAGTTGGAGGAGCAGCCATATTACCCGCCCTTAGTAAAAATCACCATAAAGCCATTCTTGGTATAAAATTTAAAAGACCCTTTCTCACTAAAAGCCTACGTCTCCCGACCCGCTCATAAGCTATATTAGCCAAGCAAAAAAGACCAGAAGAACATAAACCGTGACCAACTATTACAGACACTGCACCCCCAAGACCCCACCACCTAAATAATATTAACCCACATAAAACCAACCCTATATGAGCAACTGAAGAATAAGCAATCAAAGCCTTAATATCTGTCTGCCGCAAACAGATAAACCTTACAACTACTCCTCCAATAACCCCAATTCTTACCCAAACTCTTACAAACCCCTTTCTAACCCCTGCAAACAAGGGAAGAACACGAATCAAACCATAGCCCCCCAGCTTCAATAAAACCCCAGCTAAAATCATAGATCCAGCTACAGGAGCTTCGACATGTGCTTTCGGTAACCATAAATGAACTATAAATATGGGTAATTTCACAATAAAAGCAAAAACAGTACAAACATACCAAATTGACAAAACTATCTTAGACCCCTCTACAGTAGAAATTAATCCTAAAGTTAAAGTACCTTCCCTTTTATACAAACTAATCAAAGACACTAATAAAGGTAAAGACGCAAATAATGTATAAAATAACATATAAATTCCAGCCTGCAGCCGCTCAGGTTGATAACCTCAACCCAAAATCAAAATTAAAGTTGGAATCAAAGAACTCTCAAAACACACATAAAATATTAAATAATCTAAGCAACAAAAAGTTAAAACCAGCCTCAACAATAATAAAATATTTACCGATAAAAATAACGAAGAAAAATTACCCCTATCCTTGACCTTTTGACTTCCTCCAACAACAAGAGCTATAATCCAAAACCTCAACAGAATCAAGATATAACTGACAGAATCCATTCCTAAGCCTAGACCAACTCTCCCCATAAAAAACCCATTCACACAATATAACCCAAAAATAAATCTTATAAAAAATAAAAGACTCTGAACCACAACTCAACTCTGTACCCCCACCAATATCAATAACCTGTAGACAACAAACTTTAACATTGTAAAACACTAAATCTTCTAAAATTATCATTTCCATGAGTCCGAACCACAGATACTAGTAAAGCCAACCCTAACGCCCCCTCACAAGCCGCTAAAGTTAAAAAAAATAAAACAAAATATATATCACCCCCCAAATTAACTAATATAACAGTCATAAACCAAAAGATACTCAACATAATATACTCCAGCCTTAAAAGAGTATTCAAAAGATGTTTACGACCTCCCACAAAAGCTAAGAGCCCGCAAAATAAACTAAATATAGGAATAAAATAAGATAACCTTAAAATTGCCATTACTAGATTTGATAGTTTAATAAAAACATTGGTCTTGTAAACCAAAAATGAACAAAAATGTTCTCAAATCATCAGAAAAAAGACACTCCCATCTCTAGTCCCCAAAACTAATATTTTTACTTAAACTATTTTCTGATATCTCTCTTCTACTCTTTATATCTATAATTGCCATTGCCCTCTCTATTTCCTTTACCCGAATACTTCACCCCCTAGCTATAGGAACAACCCTTCTCTCCCAAACAATCGTAATTTGTGTGACAGCTGGTCTGTCTGCAAAATCTATATGATTCTCATACATTCTCTTTCTTATTTTCCTGGGGGCCATACTTGTTCTATTTATTTATGTTGCATCCCTCGCCTCAAACGAAGCCTTTTTTACCTCTATAACACTGGCTACCGGCTCCCTACTATTATTTTTACTTGGAAGGATATTCTGGATACTTGACCCCCTTTTACCCCTTTTAAAAACTACCATTGAAAGATCCTTCCTAGAAACCTCACAATTTTTACTCTCAACCCAAGCAACTCTCAGAATAATCTATAATCCATCCTCCGTAAATCTAACTCTATTCATCATCCTCTACCTCCTTCTCACACTTATTGTAGTAGTAAAAATTACTTCGACCTTCTTTGGCCCTCTTCGACTCTCTTAATGACAGCACCTATACGTAAATCTCACCCCTTACTAAGAATTGCAAACGGAGCTCTAGTTGATCTCCCCGCCCCTGCAAATATCTCCATCTTATGGAACTTTGGTTCTTTACTATCCCTTTGTCTAATTGTTCAAATCGCCACTGGACTCTTTCTAGCTATACACTATACAGCCCACATTGACCTTGCCTTCTCAAGAGTTGCACATATTTGTCGAGATGTAAATTACGGCTGACTCCTCCGAACCCTTCATGCAAACGGAGGCTCCTTTTTCTTTATCTGCCTCTATGCACACATTGGACGAGGCATCTACTACGGATCCTTCACATATATACACACTTGATCTATCGGGGTAATCATTTTCTTCCTTACAATAGCAACTGCATTTCTAGGATATGTTTTACCCTGAGGACAAATATCCTTTTGAGGCGCAACAGTTATTACTAACCTCTTTTCCGCTATTCCTTACATCGGAAATGAACTGGTCCAATGAATTTGAGGAGGATTTGCCGTAGATAACGCCACCCTTGTCCGATTTTTTGCATTTCACTTCCTTTTCCCATTTATTATCGCAGCAGCCACTATAGTCCATATTTTATTCCTTCATCAAACAGGGTCAAATAACCCTCTAGGTATTTCAAGACAAATTGACAAAATTCCTTTCCACCCTTACTTCTCTTTTAAAGACATCGTTGGATTTGTAGTTATACTCATAGCTCTAGTTATACTTACCCTTTTAGGCCCATATTTACTAGGAGATCCAGATAACTTTGTACCAGCCAACCCCTTAGTTACCCCAGCCCACATTCAACCAGAATGATACTTCCTATTTGCCTATGCCATTCTTCGCTCCATTCCTAATAAATTAGGAGGAGTAATCGCACTGGCCGCATCAGTGGCTATTCTATTTATCCTTCCCTTTACTCACAAAGCAAAATTTCGAAGACTAGCTTTTTACCCCTTAAACCAAATCATATTCTGAATTATAGTAGTAATTGTAATCCTATTAACTTGAATTGGTGCCCGACCAGTTGAAGACCCATATGTCATCACAGGACAAATTCTTACTGTTGCCTACTTTGCCTATTATCTCCTTAATCCTCTAACAACCATTCTATGAGATAAACTCCTGGATTAGTTATTTATCTTTGTTGGTAAAGTAAATGTTTTGAAAGCATTAAAAAAGAGTTCGACTCTCTTAATAACTTTCCTAAAATTTATACAACTAAAGTAGAAAGGCTAAAACCATCACCTTTAAACCTAAAAAAAAGACTAAATAATTTAACGCAACAGGAAGAAACCTCTTTCAAGCTAAATACATCAACTTATCATAACGAAAACGAGGTAAAGTCCCCCGCACCCAAACGAAACAAAACCTAATAAAAACTGCTTTTAAATAAAACACAAGCCTCCTCAACTCTCCCCCTAAAAAAATTAAACTAAATAATATCCTTATAAACAAAATACTTGCATATTCGGCCATAAAAATTAAAGCAAACCCGCCCCTTCTATATTCAGTATTAAATCCAGAAACTAACTCAGACTCACCCTCTGCAAAATCAAAAGGAGTCCGATTAGTTTCCGCTAAACAAGAAGCAAACCATACTAAAGCCAAAGGAAAAGTTAATACCATAAACCACAAATACCGTTGATATTCTGTAAACAAACCTAAATCAAATCCTCCCACTAAAAACAAAAATCTCAATAAAATCAATGCCAACCTCACCTCATATGAAATAGTCTGTGCAACTGCCCGTAAACAACCTAACAAAGCATACTTCGAATTCGAAGATCACCCAGCCCCTATTATAGAATAAACACCCAACCTAGTACAACAAAGAAAAAACAAAACTCTTATCTTAAAGCTAATAAGCCCCCTATCAAAAGGAGCAACCAATCAAACCAAAAGAGCAATAAATAACCTAAAAACCGGAGACAAATAATAAGGAATAAAATTAGACATTGTAGGTAAAGTCTGCTCTTTAGTAAATAATTTTACCGCATCAGCAAAAGGCTGTAAAAGCCCCATAAACCCGACCTTATTAGGCCCCTTCCGAATTTGAATATAACCTAAAATCTTACGCTCCAATAAAGTAAGAAAAGCCACAGCAACAAGAACAAAAATCACCAAAATAAGATACCTAACTAATTTTACTAACCCTATAATTTATCTAATTAACCTAAGTCAAACCCACTCATCCGAATTTCTTAAATAAAATATTATCTATAGTAATAAACTATATAATTAGATCCTAAATCTAGTGCATTCTTCTGCCAAGATAATAAAATTAATATTCTTCTTTCTAAAAAAACTATTTCAGCCACTTGGTCCTTTCGTACTAAAGTGATCTCCAAAAAATTAAAAGATAGAAACCAACCTGGCTCACACCGGTTTGAACTCAAATCATGTAAGATTTTAAAGGTCGAACAGACCTACCATTAAAACTTCTACACCTTAAGGAAATCTTAATTCAACATCGAGGTCGCAACTACTTTCGTCGATAAGAACTCTCAGAAAAAATTACGCTGTTATCCCTAAAGTAACTTTTTCTTCTAATCCCTAAAAAAGGATCACTCCTCTAAATATATTTATTTAAATTATTAAACAGTTACTTATTTTATATTCTTGTCGCCCCAACATAATAAATAAAAACTAATCCACTTTAACACTAAAATTCAAAAATTAATTCTTTTATATAAAGTTTTATAGGGTCTTATCGTCCCTTTAATATATTTGAGCCTTTTCACTCAAAAGTAAAATTCTATCTCTACAGCCAAGACAGGCTATTTTTTGTACGACCATTCATTCCAGCCTCCAATTAAGAGACTATTGATTATGCTACCTTCGCACGGTCAAATTACCGCGGCCCTTTAAAAACTTTCAGTGGGCAGGCCAGACTCTACACTTTCTCCGTACAGACATGTTTTTGATAAACAGGCAAAAATAATACTTGCCGAGTTCCTTCTCTGCATCTCAACTAATTAATACTTTACAGATATTTTACTGCAACCTTTTAACAAACAAACATACTAATAAAATCATTTTAACTAAACTTTCTTAAATTCAGCCTATTCTCTCCTAACTAACTAAAAAAAATATAAATCTATCTAAACAATAAATTAACTAGAACGCTTTATAAATTTGGCTGCTCTTAAGCCTAATTTAAAACAAAATTCCTATATTTTTATAGTAACACTAAGAAGCTTATCCCTCTTAATCTTTAATCTTGCATTTTCAAAACACAAGAGCGAAATTAAATTCCTCTCAAAGAGAACTAGATATACAAAACTCGACTAAAATATCATTACTAAAGAAAAATTCCATGTCATTTTACAACATAACTATGCTTTAAACTTTAGATCTTTTTGTTTCGAGATTTAAATAATAAATTTCCAATTTTGATTTTCCCTGATACAAAAGGTACAATATCTTATAACTTCTTTTCCCTAAAATAACTACCTCTTTCTTTTACAATACTTCTTCACTTTAGTTTAATTACAGCTTTTCTATAAAATATACTCAACCAATAACCTTATTGCTTCTTCAAATTTTAAACCCATCAAAACACATCCATCTCAACAAGATATAATCTTAAGCAGCACTTAAACAGTGATCTCTCCAACGTAAGTGAAGTACTTTAACTTTAGCTACAACTTAAAGCCTAATTCTAGATGCATTTTCCAACACATCTACTATGTTACGACTTATCTCACATTAAGAGTGAGAGCGACGGGCGATGTGTACATATCTTAGAGCTATTATCATAATCCCTTATTAAAAGACTATTACTATTAAATCCACCTTCAAAAAAATTTTCAGCTTCTTCCCAGTTTATATCAATAACATTGTAACCCATTTCTTGCTCCCCTATTGGCTGCACCTTGATCTAATATACTAAAATACTTATTTTAATAATTCTTTATAAAGATTATCTAATAATGACGGTATACAAACTGATTTACAAAAAAGAGTAAGATTCTTCGTGGTTTATCGTTTATAGAACAGGTTCCTCTAACTAGACTAAAATACCGCCAAATCCTTTAAGTTTCGAGAACATAACTGTTTACTACTCAAGTATCCTTAAATTGAAAGATAGTATAACAGGGTATCTAATCCTGATTTAGATCTAAAATTTTATAACCTCAAGAACTCTTAATAAACAAACTTACTACACTTAAACACCAAATTTCACCTTTAACTTTTATAGTAAATTTCCTCATCAAACTCCTTTAATTATTTAACTTATAATTTTTTGTTCACACTATCAGTCTAACCGCAGCTGCTGGCACAAATTTAGCCTGAATTTAATTGTTTTACTAATTAAAAATTTATTTTATTTCTTAATATCTAACACTGAGAATCACAAAGTCTTATTTTAATTTTACAACTCTTTCAAATTTCTTTACATGTGCTTTAAACAAAAAACAAAAAATAAGCAAGGATCAAACTCACATTATTGCAAAAATAAAACCCCAAATCTCTTACACATAAAAATAAATATTAAAGCTAAAACCTATTAGAAATAAAACAATTAAAAAGTAAGTAACATATTTAAACTCTATATCATAACTTACAGAAACAGAATATTAATAAAATTAAAAACAAAACATTCAATCTTATTAAAAATAAAATTAGAATGTTACCTTCTCCGGAAGTAACCCACTATTTATTTATTTTTTTTTTTTTTCCTTAATTATTAAATAAATTATCATTTATGTAAATTTTAGAAAATTATTAATTGCAGAGTAAAAGAACCGATATTTTTTAGAATTGATTTAATTATAATACAATAATATAAATAATGAAAATATAATTTTATAATATTAAATGTATATATAATTAAATATTTAAGTTATAAAATTATATTTTTAGATATATAAATTATTACTATTAATATACGTTAAATTAAATAATTATTATTAATATATATGCATTATTATAACAATAAATGTATAATAATTTAAGATCAACAATAATTAAAAATACCCCTTATCTTTTATTTTTTCATTCTAAAGAATTTAAAAAAAAATAAACCCAAAAAGGGGTATTTTTAATTATAATATTAATTTAAGTTTATATACTATAATTTGACTTCATATAAATATTAGTGTTAATATAATTATATTAAATTAAATTTATATATATATAGTCTTCCAAAACAACAAATTTTCAGCCCCACTCCAATTTCTTTTCTTACAAGAATTTTACTCTCCCTATTTTTTCCACCCATTCTATATTTTAGTCAAACAAATTTTGTTCCCATATATATATTTTAATTAATTATAATTATAACAAGTTTTATTTAAACAATTATAATAAAGAACAAAATTTTCATTCATATTTTACAACCTCTTTTTTCTGTTCTAAATTCCTTTTCCGCTTAATTTTAGACTCCCCAAATAGTCTCTTTTCTAAAAATCTAATTAAATCTAAAATTAATAACTACTAACCTTCCTTTTTTTCTAAAATACAATATTTATTTTTACTTACTTAATTCTTAACACTAAATTATTTTCATGTTACAGTAAATAACGTGCTTGATAAAAAGATCGTCTTGATGGGACGGAAAATGAGAGGCAGCCTCTCCGTTATTAACCCACTTAACGTTACTTTATATTTAATGGAATTGCACCAATTCTCTAAAGATCAAAACTTCATGTGCCTGTACACTAAAACATACTCATTGCCCAAAAAGATAAGCTAAATTAAGCTTATGGGCTCATACCCCGTCTATGAAGACTACTTCTCTTTTTAATGCTTAATCCTACCCAAGTCCTCTTCTTCTTCACCCTTATTTTAGGAACCCTAATTACCTTCTCCTCTTCCTCTTGATTTACAGCCTGACTTGGATTAGAATTAAATCTCCTATCTTTCATTCCTATTATCTCTTCCAAATTTAACCAATACTCTGCAGAAGCTTCATTAAAATACTTTCTAATCCAAGCCCTCGGTTCAGCTATTATTTTAAGTAGAGCCCCCTCTTTTCTCTTATTTGAAAGAAGGCCCAATCTCTTAATCTGCTTAGCTCTTTTACTTAAAATAGGGGCCGCTCCAGTTCACTTTTGGTTTCCCTCAGTCATAGAAGGAATAAATTGACCCCAATGTATTATTCTAATAACTATTCAAAAAATTGCTCCGATATTAATACTTTCCTATACCCACTCTCCGCTTACTCTTTCCCTTATCTTTTTTGCTTCAGCTGCCTCTAGTGTAATCGGAAGAGTTAGAGGCCTAAATCAAACTTTAATTCGTAAAATTATAGCTTATTCTTCAATTAACCACATAGCTTGAATACTAGCTGCAATCCACATTAATGAAATAATATGAATAACATATTTCTTAGTTTATTCTCTCGTCTCTTCCTCCATTGCTCTAATTATACACTCACAGCAAATTTTTCACTTTAACCAACTATCTAGGCATAATTTTAAAACCCCAGGAATTAAAATAATCACACTTATCTCTTTCCTCTCACTAGGAGGATTACCTCCCTTTCTCGGATTTATTCCAAAGTGACTAGTTATCCAAGAACTATCTAACAATAAAGCTTTCATCTGACTTTCCATTCTTCTTATCAGAGCCCTTATCACTCTATTCTACTACCTTCGTGTTACCTTGTCAACACTGACACTTTCCTCCCCTAAAATTAAAAACACACTCCCATCCTCCTCAAAAACCCTCCTAAGATCAATCTTATTTATTAACTTTTTCCCTATTTTTATCCCCCTAAGATTAACTTTCTTTACCTAACTTAAGGCTTTAAGTTAATTAAACTAGCAGCCTTCAAAGTTTCAAATAAGAGTTATAACTCTCTTAAGCCTTACTCAAGCTTAGGTAATACTTTACATCTCCAGAATTGCAGTCTAGCGTCTTAATTTCCACTACAAAGCCTAATTAGAGAGAACGTTCTCATATATAAATTTACAATCTATCGCCTATCTTCAGCCATCTA